CCCACCATTGATTACAAGATTTAGCTTTTCTGAATTGCTATTGGTTTGATACGAATAATGGCAGTCGTTTCAGTATGTTAAGGATACAGATGTATCCACAATTCATTTAGAGTTACTTAATAGCCTATTTCTTATACTATATCTCTATCCCGTGAAATTCTCGAGCCGAAAGATGGATGCATATGCTGTGTTTCATTTTGCTAAATGATATCAATTAAATGGTGTATCAATTCTATAAATTGGATATAGCAATAAATAAATCAGCAAAATTCTTTTATTTTAGATAGAAGAAACATTTCTTCTATCTAAAATAAAAGAATGTACCCTTCTATCCAAATCCAATTTGCATCGATAAAATAAATCCAAATTCCAGATTCCAGCAGTAGATGAATAATTGCAAATTTTTGTGTGTACGAGATTCGAATAACTTCAAAATAACTGACATAATTTTTTATTTTTCCTGATCAGAAAAATACATGAAAAAGAAAGGAGGTAGAAAAATTTTTTGATTTATGGTTAAAGAAGAAAAACAAGAAAACAGGGGTTCTGTTGAATTTCAAGTATTCAGTTTCACCAATAAGATACGGAAACTTGCTTCACATTTGGAATTACACAAAAAAGATTTTTCATCGGAAAGAGGTCTACGAAGACTTTTGGGAAAACGTCAACGTTTGCTGGCTTATTTGGCAAAGAAAAATAGAGTACGTTATAAGAAATTAATTAGTCAGTTGGATATTCGGGAGAAGTAATTTAATCGTTCGAATTTTTTTCTTATTTTATTAGTAGTCTTATAGTAGTCTTAGATTTTGCATTTTGATGAGCCTCGTTTTGAGGAATTCATGGAATAATCCATTTTCATGGAATAATGAATTAAGGAAGAAAGGATAAGAACAAAGATACATAACATAAAAAAAAGAATAGATAAGATGATATTCGCCCTCCCCCTACATATTTAATTTCTTCTCCTATACAAAAAGCAGCAAGACCTACTCCATTGGTAATTCCATCAATGACACCTTTATCGAAAAAATGCGTTAGTTCGGCTAATCTTCTTATACCCAGGATAAAGACCTTAGTATAGAAAACATCTATATAACCACGATTATATGACCAGCTGTATATCTTTTTTTTTACTTGATCCAAAAAGTTCTTTTTGGGATTCCCTTTTAAAAGGAAATTTAGAAAATTTAAATTCTGAAAAAAAGAATAAGCGGATCCATAGAAGAAATATGCTATGAATAGACCGAAAATAGCTAAACTTACAGAAGAAATTGCATTAGTGAGAAATTCATATGAATTTATAGAAGAATTCGAACTTTCCTGGAAAAAGTTTATTGAAGGAGTTAGCCACTTTGATAATATGGTTAACTCCGATATCCCATTATCCATGACTCCATTATCAAAATGGATTCCTATGGATCCAATGAACAAAGTAAAAAGCAGTAATATAAGAAGAGGAAATAGCATTGTATTTCCCGTTTCATGAGGATAGACAAAAGTGTTTTTAGCTCCAAAGGGAGTACTAAAGGATCCTATCCTATTTCTTGTAGTACCAGGAATTTTGGGTATATTTTGTGAAAAAAAAGAAACTCCACTCTTCATTGTTGTTGATAAAATAAAATCTCTATTGACTCCTTTGGGTATGCTTTTTCCCCATAAGGATATTGAATACAACGAACCTTCTTTAGTACTACTGTAATTTTGAAAATGAACACGCAAATACCCATCAAAAGAAAGTAAATATATCCGAAACATATAAAATGCGGTTAATCCTGCAGTAAAAGAGGCTATTATTCCAAAAAAGGGTGAATACAACCAACTATTACTAAGGATTTCATCTTTGGACCAGAAGCAAGCAAGAGGTGGAATACCACAAAGAGAAAGTGTACCCCATAAAAAAGTAGTTCTTGTAATTGGAACGTATTTTCTTAAACCACCCATAAGAACCATATTCTGACTTTTATCTGGTGAATATCCAACAAGAGGTTCCATTGAATGAATAACGGATCCGGATCCCAAGAACAATAAAGCTTTCGAATAAGCATGAGTGATCAAATGGAATAAAGCAGCTTGATAAGAACCTATACCTAGAGCTAACATCATATAACCCAATTGAGACATTGTAGAATAGGCTAAGCTTCTTTTAATATCTCTCTGAGCAAGAGCTAAAGTAGCTCCTAAGAAGAGTGTTATTGTACCTACTAAAGAAATGAAACTCATTATCAAAGGTAGGGATATGAAAAGAGGAAGAAGTCGAGCTAGAAGAAAAATCCCCGCAGCAACCATAGTTGCTGCGTGTATAAGAGCCGAAATGGGAGTGGGTCCTTCCATAGCATCGGGTAACCATACGTGAAGAGGGAATTGTGCAGATTTTGCAACTGCACCAAGAAATAATAAAAAAGCACACAAAGTTGTAAGTAAGGAATTAATCCCATTATTAGGAATCCAGTTATTAGCTATTTTGAACAAATCCCGAAACTCTAAACTACCTGTTATCCAAAAAAAACCTAAAATTCCTAATAACAGACCAAAATCCCCTACACGATTAGTTACAAAAGCTTTTTGACAAGCACTCGCTGCAATTGGCCGTGTAAACCAAAAGCCTATCAATAAATAAGAACACATTCCCACAAGTTCCCAAAAAAAATAAATTTGTATCAAATTGGAACTAGTAACCAATCCCAACATAGAAGTATTAAAAAAACTTATATAAACAAAAAATCTCAAATATCCTTCATCGTGAGACATATAATCGTCACTATAAATAAGAACCAAGATTCCTACAGTAGTAATTAGTATTAACATAATAGAAGTAAGGGGGTCGATCAAGTATCCAAACTCTAAGGAAAAATCATTATTGATGGTCCAAGACCATAGATATTGATAGATAGAACTTCCATTTATTTGTTGAATAGACAGGTGAACTGAGAATACCATAGCTATACTTAAGAGTAAAACACTAGGAAAAGCCCATATGCGACGAAGATTTTTTGTTGCTGTCGGAATAAGAAAAAGCCCAAGCCCCATTGACATAATAACTGGAAGTGGGAGAAGAGGGATTACCCAAGCATATTGATATGTATGTTCCATAAGAAAAGAAATAGCAATTTTTAGTTGAAATTTATAGTTCAATTTTTCTATAAAATAAAATTGTTTCCGATTCACCAAACCTATTCTTATCTCTTTCTGAAGGAATTAAAAAAACAAAATAAGAATAAGAAAAAATACAGGAATTCTGAACTTTTCCAAATCTGTCTCATTGAAATATGAAAAAATTCAGAATGGGTTTAGTTGCTTAAATTAAAAAAGTTAATCAAATAATTTCGTTCTATTAGCTAAAAAAAGATATTTATTAAAAAAAATCTCGAATATTCCTTACTTCATATAAAACGGAAATCCTAATGACTAGAATTATCTAAGTTTTAGAATGTCTTGTTTAAGAGACTAAGTATTTTTTTATTTTGATTGGAATTCAATTATGGAATACCGTTCTGAACTTCATTAACTATTTGAATTTTACCTTCTTTTTATCTCCATCTTATATGAGGCTTATCCCCCATACCGTATATTTATATATGGAGTATATTTGATATATAAATGGATTTAAATAGAAAACCTTTGTATAGAATATATCTTTGTATATATTCTATATTATTAAAACAAAGTCTAAAATATATATGAAAAATGGCTAAAAAACTCTTGTCTTATCCCCATTAGACAAAATGAAGTAAAAAATAATTTAGAATTTCAGTATCTTTCAGTATCTAAGTATAAATACTAAGAAAAAACAGAAAGAAGGATTGATTTGCGGCAACAGATGTCTTTCACATACAATTAGAAAAAAGTAATCTCCTTTTTGAATGGCAGTTCCAAAAAAGCGTACTTCGATGTCAAAAAAGCGTATTCGTAAAAATATTTGGAAGAAAAAGACTTATTTTTCCATAGTACAATCTTATTCTTTAGCAAAATCAAGATCATTTTCTAGCGGCAACGAACATCCAAAACCAAAAGGTTTTTCTGGGCAACAAACAAACAATCAGGTTTTGGAATAATCTGAATTGACCTATCCCAAAGAAATTCCAATTATTTACTATGAATAAATAATTCGGATTAATTTTAGAACTAATTCCTCTGTTATACTAATTCCTCTGTTATATAGAACAAAAGTTTTTGGTATATTGTGCCCTCAGCATTCTTTTCCTATCAAAGAACTTTTGATAATAGAATCCTCTTTTTTTTATGAGGATTCTATTATCAAAAGTAGAGTATTCTTACAATAGGACTTAAACCTCTACCTATCTTATCCAAAATTCACAAATAAATTGCTTTAGGATTGGTAAATCATATTAATAAGAGCGTAAAGGCTTTCATTCTAAAAATTTTTATAAAATAGAAAATTCTTTGTATTTAATGATGAAATTCTAATGTTCCTAAATTCTATGGACTCTCCCAATCTCGACGATTCGCGAGAAAATAACTATTATTCTTTTAAGCTAACTATTATTTAAAGTTAGCCGCCATGGTGAAATTGGTAGACACGCTGCTCTTAGGAAGCAGTGCTCAAGCATCTCGGTTCGAGTCCGAGTGGCGGCATTCTCGAAAAAGAATACAATAGATTAGAAAATGGATTCAATTCGAAATTTCCAATTTTGTAATGGGACCTTCTCCTTATGCTATTCGCAACTTTAGAACATATACTAACTCATATATCTTTCTCAACCATTTCAATTGTGATTACGATTCATTTGATAACCTTATTAGTTCGTGAACTTAAGGGATTACGTGATTCGTCAGAAAAAGGAATGATAGCTACTTTTTTCTCTATAACAGGATTCTTGGTTTCTCGTTGGGTTTCTTCGGGACATTTTCCATTAAGTAATTTATATGAGTCATTGATCTTCCTTTCATGGGCTCTGTATATTCTTCATACTATTCCTAAGATACAGAACTCTAAAAATGATTTAAGCACAATAACTACGCCAAGTACTATTTTAACGCAAGGCTTTGCCACGTCGGGTCTTTTAACTGAAATGCATCAATCTACAATACTAGTACCTGCTCTACAATCTCAGTGGTTAATGATGCATGTCAGTATGATGTTACTAAGCTATGCAACTCTTTTGTGCGGATCCTTATTATCCGCGGCTCTTCTAATCATTAGATTTCGAAAGAATTTCGATTTATTTTCTAAAAAGAAAAAAAAAATTGTACTTAAAACATTTTTCTTTAGTGAGATTGAATATTTCTATGCAAAAAGAAGTGCTTTAAAAAACACCTCTTTTCCTGCATTTCCAAATTATTACAAATATCAATTAACTGAACGTTTGGATTCTTGGAGTTATCGTATCATTAGTCTAGGGTTTACTCTTTTAACCATAGGTATTCTTTGTGGAGCAGTATGGGCTAATGAGGCGTGGGGATCCTATTGGAATTGGGATCCTAAGGAAACTTGGGCATTTATTACCTGGACCATATTTGCAATTTATTTACATAGTAGAACAAATCAAAATTGGAAGGGTACGAATTCAGCACTTGTAGCTTCGATAGGATTTCTTATAATTTGGATCTGCTATTTTGGTATCAATCTGTTAGGAATAGGTTTACATAGTTATGGTTCATTTACATTACCATCTAAATGATTACATAACATAAAACCTTCATAAAATGAAGGTTTTTTTCCATTTTTGTTTGATTTGAGAACCCCTTGAACGTTTTTTCAAAGGGTTCTCAAAAATTCGAGATAGATCTAATTCGAATTTTTTGGTTTTTCAACTATGGAATATGGAGCAGACTAGTTCAAAAAATAAAATCTATTTAGGATAATAATTGGATAAGAGAGCCTCCACCCTGTCAACGGATAGGGAGAGAACAAAATCTGGATAAATACCAATTCCTATTACTGGTAAAAAGATACAGATTAAAAGAAAGAGTTCTCGTGGTCCAGAATCAACTATATTTGCGTTTAGAACATGAAATAGCTTGTATCCATAGAACATCTGGCGTAACATAGATAATAAATAAATAGGAGTTAATATCATTCCAATTGCCATTACAAAAGTAATTAGCATTTTTGGCATTAACATAAATTTTGGACTAGTAATTAGTCCAAAAAATACTACTAATTCTGCAACAAAACCGCTCATTCCTGGCAAGGCAAGAGAAGCCATTGAAAAGCTACTAAACATGGTAAAAATTTTCGGCATTGGGATAGATATCCCTCCCAGTTCTTCGAGATAAACAAGACGCATTCTATCACAAGCCGTTCCCGCCAAGAAAAAAAGTGTAGCACCAATAAATCCATGGGATAATATTTGTAAAATAGCTCCATTTAGTCCAATGTTGGTTATGGAACCAATTCCTATAATTATGAAACCCATGTGAGATACGGAGGAGTAGGCTATTCTTTTTTTGAAATTTCGTTGACCAAGAGAAGTTGAAGCTGCATAGATTATTTGCACCGCTCCTATTATTACCAACCAGGGGGAAAATAGATAATGAGCATGAGGTAACAATTCCATATTGATCCGAATCAATCCGTATGCTCCCATCTTTAATAGGATTCCCGCTAAAAGCATACATGTACTGTAATGTGCTTCCCCATGAGTATCTGGTAACCACGTATGTAGAGGTATAATCGGCAATTTGACAGCATAAGCAATAAGGAAGCCAAAATAAAGTAGTATTTCCAATGTTGCAGGGTATGATTGATTAATCAATCTTTCCAAATCGAATCTTGGTTCGTTGGAACCATATAAGCCCATACCCAGAACTCCGATTAAGAAAAAAATGGAACCGCCTGCAGTATACAAAATAAATTTGGTAGCTGAATACAGACGCCTCTTTCCCCCCCACATGGATAAAAGTAAGTAAACAGGAATTAATTCTAACTCCCACATGATAAAAAAAAGTAAAAGGTCTCGTGAAGAAAATAATCCTATTTGACCGCTATACATTGCTAGCATCAGGAAATAGAATAATCGCGAATTCCGGGTAACTGGCCAAGCCGCTAAAGTAGCTAAAGTAGTGATAAATCCTGTCAATAAAATAGATCCTAATGAAAGTCCATCGATTCCTAATCTCCAATGGAAATTGAAAACATCTATCCATTTAGAATCTTCCTTTAATTGGATTAAGGGATCCTCCAATTGAAAATGATAACAGAATGCATAAGTCATTAGAAGGAATTCTAATAAACAAATAGATATAGTATACCACCTAACGATTTTGTTTCCTTTATGAGGTAAAAAGAAAATTAATGAACCCGCAAATATCGGAAAAACAACAAGTATTGTTAACCAAGGAAAATAACTCATGATAAAGTAATAAAGACAAGATACGTTTTGACCAGAAAAGCCCATGCTCGATTATTTTGAGCACAGGCTTCTTCGGTAAAGAGGAATCAGACGATTCAAGTGGAGTTTTTTGTAACGTATCAATAAGATAGAGCCATGCTGCGGGTTGTTTCAGGCCCTAAATAAACGCGGACACTTAAAAAATCTGTTGGGCAGGCGGATTCGCATCTCTTACAACCCACACAATCTTCGGTTCTCGGCGCAGAAGCAATTTGCTTGGCTTTACATCCATCCCAAGGTATCATTTCTAATACATCTGTTGGACAAGCTCGTACACATTGAGTGCATCCTATACATGTATCATAAATTTTTACAGAATGTGACATTGGATTTATAAATTTTCCTTTTCAACATAAAAATTTTCGATCTGGTAAAAAAGAAATTAGTACTATATAAGTTAGATGTATTGTAGACACCAGACGAAGCAATGGTTTATCTAAACTTTAACAAATAATTTTTAATCTGTTTGAGCGAAAGCGTGAAAAGAGCCAAGAGACTTGAATTTAAGGCTTCAACAGTCATAATTATACGAATTCTACATACTAATTAGAATTAGCCAATAAATTGGCTATCATCTTTTCAATATAAATTATTGCAATATTCAAATTGCAATATCAATGAATTGCAAAAATGCAATATTCAACAATATTCAATAAATAAAAAAGAATACTCAGAAATAACCTACTCCAAAAATGGATATTCTCAAATAATAACAAGAAAATAAGATTCGATTTCTATTCATCTTAATGTTCCATATTATTATATATGCGCCTTTGTTTATAGGATTCTATGTCTAATTATTCAAAAAATTAGATTGATTGATACGAGTCGATTTCCGGTTACGATGGATGGAAGAAAGAATAGATAGTCCAATAGCTGCTTCAGCAGCTGCAAGGGCTATAACAAAAATTGCGAAAATGTCTCCTTTTAATTGGCGACTATCAAATAGATCAGAAAATGTTACGAGATTTATATTAATTGAATTCAGTATAAGTTCAAGGCATATTAGAGCTCTAACCATGTTTCGGCTTGTGATCAATCCATAGATACCAATCGAAAATAAATAGACACTCAAAAAAAGTACATGCTCAAACATCATTAACTAACTCCTTATCAATCTCGATTCATTTCAATATGAGGACAAGAATTGAACCGATTCAATTAATTAGAATAGAACAATTACGCAACAAAAGAGAAAAGAAGGTATTTGTTGTGTTGGCAGTAGATGGGTTTTACTAAATTAAAATTTTGATTCTTTAGTTATTTATTTTAGATTGGAAATTATAAGAATTTTGACTCATTCTAAGTATTTCTTATTGGCGAGCCATAGTAATTGCACCGATTAAAGAAACTAGAAGAATTAGGGAAATGAGTTCAAACGGAAGATAAAAATCGGTTGCTAAATGAATCCCAATTTGTTGAACGTTATTTATGAGACCCTGTTCTACTATTTGGTTTGATCTTGTAGTCCAAAGAATTCCATACCATGACGTATCTGGGATAGTAGTCATTAGTGAAAAAGGAATAGTTATACAAACGAGTGAAGTAAACCCATCTCCAATAGTCCAATAATTCTTATCTTTAGACCATTCTGAGCCGTTTACAAACATTACAGCAAATATGATCAAGACATTTATAGCTCCTACATAAATAAGAAGTTGTGCGACAGCTACAAAGTAGGAATTCAATAAAAAATAGAATAAGGATATACAAACAAGAACTAATCCCAGCGAAAAGGCAGAATAAATTGGGTTGGTAAGTAATACTACTCCTAGACCCCCTAGTAGAAGAACAAATCCCCCAAATAGCACAAGAATCTCATGTATTGGTCCAGGTAAATCCATTATGGATAAGAAGAAATTAATAGTATAAAATTTTTCATGAACTGACTAAAACTAAAAGATTCAAGGAAGGAAAAAGGGATTAGGATATTTTTTTGTATATTTTGTATATTTTGTATATAAGTTGTAGAGTTCAAAATTACATCACGAAAATCAACTCTCATTTTAAATCAGGAATAATTTGCAATAAGCAGTAATTATTATTCATTTTTCTTTATAGTTAGGAAAAACTATTGAATTTTTCTAACAAAAAAAATCCTAGTACCTAGTAATCAGTAATCGTTCTTGAATTCAAAGATTTTTCTTCGTCTATTTTACTTTGAGGCGAATTCCTAATTGTTTGAATTGTGTAATCCCCCATTATGGAGATTGGTAACCGACTCAAAGCAATTTGATTGTAATTCAATTCATGACGATCATAAGTAGAAAGTTCATATTCTTCAGTCATTGATAAACAGCTTGTCGGACAGTATTCAACACAGTTACCACAAAATATACAAACTCCAAAATCAATACTATAATTAAGCAATTGTTTTCTTTTAATATCCTTTTCAAATCTCCAATCCACAAGGGGTAGATCTATTGGGCATACGCGAACACATACTTCACAAGCAATACATTTATCAAATTCAAAGTGTATTCGCCCCCGGAAACGCTCCGATGTAATTGATTTTTCATAAGGGTAGTGAATCGTTATAGGTAAACGATTTGTGTGGGATAAGGTAATTATGAAACTTTGACCAATGTATCTTGCGGCGCGTATTGTTTGTTGACCATAACTAATGAACCCAGTTATCATAGGGAACATATTCTAAATATCTATGAAAAAGGTATGTTTCTTTCTCTTGTTTGAGAGAACTTTTGTGTTGAACATATTCTTACTGTTATTGTATTATCTTATTTATAGTGAAACTAGTTGGGAAGAAGTTGTTAATAAAAGATTGCCCAGAGAAATGGGTAAAAGAAATTTCCATCCAAGATTTAATAACTGATCCATTCTCATCCTGGGTAAAGTCCATCTTATTGTGATAGAAATGAAGAGAAATAAATAAGCTTTAGTTAATGTAATAAGGATACCCATTATCATTTCCAAAATTCCAACCATTTTATTCATTTGGAAAAATCCAAAAAAGGATATATAGGGAATAGAAAAATTCCACCCGCCTAAGTAGAGAACAGTTACAAATAAAGAGGAAACTAATAAATTTAGGTAAGAAGCAAGATAAAATAAACCATATTTAATACCTGAATATTCGGTTTGATAACCTGCTACTAATTCTTCCTCTGCTTCTGGTAAATCAAAGGGTAATCTTTCACATTCTGCCAAAGAAGAAATTAGAAAAACTAGAAAACCTATAGGCTGACGCCAAAGATTCCATCCAAAAAAACCATATTTTGACTGTGCTTCAACTATATCAACTGTACTTGAACTGTTAGATAATCATAGTCGATGATAACATCACAGTTCCCACCGCTATTCCAAAACCGTACATGAAACCTTAGCTTCATACGGCTCCTCTATGATCAGAAAAAAGGAAAGGATTGTTTCGTTTCGATAGTATCCCCTCGACGTAGATAGAATTAGGTAAGATAAAATTGATTGGAAAGTCCTAAATTAGACCAAAGCAATTCCGTCTGCTAGAATTATAAAAAAGTGCTTCCGAATTGATCTCATCCTTTATATAATAAAATGAGAATTTTTCTTTGTTCAGTAATAACTTAATATTGGAATAAAACACTCGTTATAGCAATTTATAAATGAAAAGAATTGGGCATTAGTTCATGAAGAATTCTGTATGAATATGGATAAAAGAAATAATAAATAAGGATCCTTTTTTGTATTGCATTCCATATCTTTTGTCCTATTCTTCTTTCCCCGGGAAGGGGATACTTAAAAAGAAAAAAGGAATAAAGGGTTAATTCGTTCTTGATAGCCATTTCCTTAACAAGTGAATGGGAACATACTCTGGATCGGAATCCGAAGAAAGTACTACTTGATCATTTCCACCAATTTCAAGTCCTTATTATGATTCCTTTTATGAGGAAAAATGTCTAATGATTTAGATTCTCTCATTACTAATCCTTTATGTACTTTAGTGTTTCTAATCCCTCACTAACTTTTGATGGATTCCCTTATGGTTATAAGTTATAGTAATAACTCAAAATATTCTAGTAATGGAATTCCATATTGCGAATCCTTTATTCTTGCCCGCTTCAAGATATGATGACTAATCAAACAATCTCAACCTTGGGGTAAAGAGTTTACACTGCTTATGTTTACTTCAACTTTTTTCTTGTACGTAGGAAATGAGATTTTTTCTTTTTACTACAAATTAATAAGCTGTTTTGTTTCACTCATATAGCTATCTAGTTTAACTTACCAACCTGAATACAGAATAAGAAAAGGAAGATAAGTATTCAATGTATTTTAGCGGAAAAAGCTCCTATTTTAACGAATCACACGTAGAGATATTGCTAGCACACAAAAAGTTAATGGTATTTCATAACTAATAGATTGAGCAGCCGCTCGTAGACCACCTGAAAAAGAATATTTATTATTTGAGCTATATCCTGCCATAAGAAGGCCAATAGGAGCAACACTTGAAATGGCAATCCATAAAAAAACACCAATACTAAGATCAGCTAAAACAAAATGATATCCCAAAGGGATAACTAAAAAACTTAATAAAATGGATATGACTGCTATAGAGGGTCCAATGCTAAATAAAGGAATATCTCCTCGGGATGGGAGGATATCCTCTTTAAAAAGTAGCTTAGTTCCATCTGCTATAGCTTGAAGCAGTCCCAGGGGGCCAGCATATTCAGGACCAATACGTTGTTGTATCGATGCGGATATTTCTCTTTCTAACCACACAATTACGAGTACTTGTATTGTGATTCCCAGTAGGAGGGTCAAAATGGGTAGAATCCATATCAGTCCATAGACTTCTTTTAATAATTCCGATTTCGAAAAAGAATTGATAGTTTCTACCTCTACCCTATCTATTATCATTTCAACGATCAACTTCCCCCATAATGATATCTATACTACCTAATATCGTCATGATATCAGCCAATTTCATTTTTTTAACTAGCTGAGGAAGAATTTGCAAATTAATAAAACCGGGTGGACGAATTTTCCATCTCCAGGGAAAAAGATTATCATCTCCTACCAGATAAATTCCTAATTCACCTTTTGGAGCTTCTACTCTTACATAAAGTTCTTGCTTTGATAATTCAAAATTGGGCGAAGGTTTTTTACCAAGAAATCGATATTCAAAATCATTCCATTCAGAATTCTTTGCTTTCTTAAAGCGTCGGGCTTCTAAATTCTCATAAGGGCCTCCAGGAATTTTCTCTATAGCCTGTTGAATAATTTTGATGGATTCCCTCATTTCACCGATTCGTACTAAATAGCGAGCTAACGAATCTCCTTCTTTTTGCCATTGGACTTTCCAATCGAATTGATTGTAAGACTCATAAGGATCAATTTTACGAAGATCCCATTGTATTCCAGAAGCTCGTAGCATTGGTCCCGATAAGCCCCAATTTACAGCTTCTTCTCCGCTAATAAAACCGACTCCTTCAACTCGTTCTAAAAAAATAGGATTCTGTGTAATAAGTTGTTGATATTCAACAACTCCTCGTAAAAAATAATCACAGAAATCTAAACATTTATCCATCCATCCGTAAGGTAGATCGGCAGCTACTCCTCCGATGCGAAAGTAATTATGCATCATTCGCATACCTGTAGCAGCTTCAAATAGATCATATATCAATTCTCTCTCTCTAAAAATGTAGAAAAAGGGGGTCTGTGCACCGAGATCCGCCATAAAAGGTCCAAGCCATAACAAGTGAGAAGCTATACGGCTCAATTCTAACATAATTACCCTAATATAGCTGGCTCTTTGGGGTATTTGAATATTCTCCAAAAATTCTGGTGCATTTACCGTTATTGCTTCTGTAAACATAGTAGCTAAATAATCCCACCGTGTTACATAAGGCAAGTATTGTATAATAGTTCTGTTTTCTGCGATTTTTTCCATTCCTCTGTGTAAATAGCCTAATATGGGTTCACAATCAATAACATCTTCACCATCGAGAGTAACGATCAGTCGAAGAACACCATGCATTGATGGGTGGTGCGGGCCCATATTGACTATCATGAGATCTTTTCTTGTAAGGGGTAGACTCATATCCTTTCTTCCTTAATTCATTATTCCATGAAAATGGATTATTCCATGAATTCCTCAAAACGAGGCTCATCAAAATGCAAAATCTAAGACTACTATAAGACTACTAATAAAATAAGAAAAAAATTCGAACGATTAAATTACTTCTCCCGAATATCCAACTGACTAATTAATTTCTTATAACGTACTCTATTTTTCTTTGCCAAATAAGCCAGCAAACGTTGACGTTTTCCCAAAAGTCTTCGTAGACCTCTTTCCGATGAAAAATCTTTTTTGTGTAATTCCAAATGTGAAGCAAGTTTCCGTATCTTATTGGTGAAACTGAATACTTGAAATTCAACAGAACCCCTGTTTTCTTGTTTTTCTTCTTTAACCATAAATCAAAAAATTTTTCTACCTCCTTTCTTTTTCATGTATTTTTCTGATCAGGAAAAATAAAAAATTATGTCAGTTATTTTGAAGTTATTCGAATCTCGTACACACAAAAATTTGCAATTATTCATCTACTGCTGGAATCTGGAATTTGGATTTATTTTATCGATGCAAATTGGATTTGGATAGAAGGGTACATTCTTTTATTTTAGATAGAAGAAATGTTTCTTCTATCTAAAATAAAAGAATTTTGCTGATTTATTTATTGCTATATCCAATTTATAGAATTGATACACCATTTAATTGATATCATTTAGCAAAATGAAACACAGCATATGCATCCATCTTTCGGCTCGAGAATTTCACGGGATAGAGATATAGTATAAGAAATAGGCTATTAAGTAACTCTAAATGAATTGTGGATACATCTGTATCCTTAACATACTGAAACGACTGCCATTATTCGTATCAAACCAATAGCAATTCAGAAAAGCTAAATCTTGTAATCAATGGTGGGCCAATAATGAATTTTTTTGCAGATGTATTAAGACGCTTGGTCTGATTTCGAAATTGTCCAGAGTTTTTTATGTTGTTTTCATTGCAAAATGATGGATCTCCTTCCGTAACTTTCCAATTACGAGTACGAGAATTGAAAGACATGAAAATTCTCAATTCTCTACGGCGTCTAGGAGATAGATAGAATATTTTCAGGAACAAGAAAATCAGAAGAATCTTTTTCTCTATTCACTACCATTCCGCAGTTTGATATAGAATCCATTTCTCAAAGTAATGGAAACCATTCTCTTATAGGAAATGGTTCGAAAATCGCTATTCCAGCTTTTAGGTTTAGGTATCGTGAAAAGTGATACCTGTGAAGATCGTGCATTTCAGTCACATTCAGATCCGTTTTTTGAGTCCATGATATAACCAAATTGGATGGATCTTCCACCCGTTTAGCTAAGAAAGAATAGATGTAGAGGTGGATAATAGATCGATATGAAGATCATGAGCTGCCCCATAATGAAACCGCCAGTAGTCGCGAATATCTCCTTCTTCCCTAACCCAAGATTGGAGAAAGAAGATCTAAGAGGGACCTATGGAGAATGTGGTCAGAAATCCATAATAGAGTCCGACCACAACGACCGAATTAATTATCCTCATCGAGAAACTTAGACTACTAAGTAGAAAAGATTTGAAAATCATGGCATGGGTCTCCTTTTTTTCTTTCTTTAGAGTTTTCTA